AAGTAGGGAGAAGCGCTAACAGTCGAGCCTGACGCTTCTTCACTTTGGCATCATACAAGCTACCCGCGGTTCAATCAGGCTTCGAATACGCAGATGTAGGAGTATGCCCTTTTGTGCCTTGGAGTGGGCCTAAAGAGAGTATTGCTATCTAAATAAAACACGACAGGAGATCGAGCCACAAACAGGACAAATCGCAGAAGCTGTTCTAATCTAAGACACTCGACCAGGAGCTTCTACGCGGATTAGACACCCACCTAGCCTACCTGGTTCCCAGTTCCTAAAGGGGGCTTTGTCTGCTGTCTTGCTCTGAGTGGAGTAGGGTCGGCCAGCATGCTAGGCATTGGAAAAGGAGACCGACCTTCTGTACCATATCCTGTTCCCAGACCCATTATATAGAATCGAAGTGTAATGGCCCTGATAGAGAAGGAGGATAAAAGAGTAAGAAATAGTAAGCCAAGCAGTAACTAATCATGCTAGATGTGAAACACTAGGAGCGGAGATTGGGAAGGGCCCGACTTAATCTCAAAAGAAAAGAGAGTACTCGCGAACGCCTCCTGTGTGTAAGGCTTAGCTTCCCGATTCACCATTTCACTCCTCTTGCCAGAAAGTCTCTCCTTCAGTTAGGCTTTTCCAAGCGCATAAGACAACTGTAGCAGAGATCGGCTAAGCCATAGCGCTGGTTCTATTCGAATGCAGGGTCTATAGAAGAGAATAGTTCCGGATAGTTGGCCTTGGGGCTTTTCATCCATAATGATATGGAAGAAAAAACATCACAAGAAAGAAACCATGTCGCCTCTGCCCGGCCCTTCTCCCTATTATTCTCCGTGGTCAAGCCGAATCTCTCCCCCCTATCCTTTAAAGCGAGGTTTGTCCTCGGGAGTGGACCTCTTTTTTAGAGACCCGATCCCGTTAGTATGGTATATGAGATCGCAAATAAAAATTTTGGAATGAAAAAAAAGCATTTATTAGCATGGCTGGTTGTCCAGTCCACCCCAATATAAGCCGGCACTCCCTATTGGTTGAGCAGGCAGTCATTTCTTATTATCTCCTGTACCCGTTCCGCCTTAAGTATTCCTCGATAGGCGGCTTTCTTTTCCTTTCCCTTGCTTTATTTCATCCCGTAAGTCACTTCGTTCTCCAGTCCGGATTGATTTTCCTTCTAGGCTTCTAGTAGCCCTTCTTCCTTCCACCAAGAGAAGTGCGAATCCACTGGAACCTTATAGCAAGAATAGCCCTAGAGGCTCGTCGAGACCTTACTCCAGACTTAGACACTCTATCTATTAGGCTCTCTTCTCTTTTGACTGCTATGATACTTATTAACAACGTATGAGAATTCAAACTTTTAGAACTCTTAGACACGGTAAGAGGACTAGATATTTGAAGTACTGTTCCAAGCCCTACTTGAACATGTCCACGCCTTCAACCTATAGACATCTAAAGTCCTTCTCTTTTCTAGCGGCTCTTCCTGAGACTGAGTTTAGTCAAGCCCCATCCCCGAGTCGGTTAAAGCCCAGCTCCTTCGGACTGAAAGTTCCGCGCTTCCCGATTAGTCACTCATTTCGCGCTACTATTGAATCTACTTTATGATTCCCTTTTTGGTAAAAAACACAAGAAAGAGCGTGCTAGAGTCAGGTAAGAAAGAAGAGAACCTCGAAACAAGAGGGAAATGGACCTCGATTGAGAAATAAAACAGAGAATGATCTTAATAAGCTGTTGGAAAGAGAGTTTTTGATCCTTTCCTTCTCTACCTTGTTGGTTTGGCATGTCAAATCGGTCTTTCTGACCATTCTATCGCCTCTGTGTACTGTACCTGGACTTTAGCGTCTAATTGTACTATTGCCTCTCCCGACACTCATTCTCAGGGTGGAGTTAGGTTAGACGGTAAAGAAGTCCCTCAAGCATTGAAGAAAGGAAGAAAGCCAGTAAACTACCTTACTAAACTGCTTTCTGACTCTCTCTAGCCAGTAAACTACCTATCCTTCCAGTGTTTTTTCCTTTGTACCTCCACCTCTCTGAAGAGTCGATCCCGACTTGGGAAGCAAGGGTCTCGGAGTTCAGGAAGCAGTTCAGCAACACACAAAGAAGGGTTGGAGTGCCCGAACTACTAAAAACCAAGCAAAGGTATAATGAACCTGTCATGGAATTCACTGCAAGGTGGCGAGCCTTTACTTTTGCCTGTCCCCATAAGTTTACTTAACAAGAGCTCCTCAAGATGTGCATGAACAACTTCAGGCACGACTTGTCGTCGATACTCCTGCCCCAAACCTTTCCTTTAAGGGATTCGACGACTTGTGCACTAAAGCTCACGATGTGGAAGCACATCTTAGCAAACGGCGGCGTCCTACGAAGGACTTGAAGTTCGTTCCGTTACCTTATTAAGAAAGTAGACGAATCACTCACTTTCTCTATTAAAAAAGTGGACTTCTTTTTCACAGCCTATATGCGTATGCGGAAAACAAGAGTCCTTACTTTTCTTTCTCTTGCCCTGACGGGGGCTACCGCTTTCGTTCAGTTTTCTCTCTACCTTTTCTTATTTTGACTTCATTTTCAAATCTTTTATGCTCGGCCATACCAACATGGGAAAGACCTAGCCTTCCCTCCCTTTGAAGTGCATTTATCAGATCAGCTCCCAGAGTAACTAGAAAGAGGGTGAAAGGCCCAACTTCTTCATTCATGGCCTTTTTTGTTTCTTTGATTGATCTCCCTTTCGTATTCATTCGACCTGAGGCAAAAGAGAAGTCATACAAAAAAGAAAGGTTCTTTCATGCAATGCATAATGGGTGGGCCTCCTATGGATTCCTCTAACTCAATGAATGAAGGGAGGAGTATGAGGAAGGCCGGCTTTCTGGATGAAAATGAAAACAAAAAGGAAAAGGGTCAAACCATATCTTACTTAATAATCTGACTGAATGACGAAGAGCTCTTTATGTGGTCTCACTTTACCACCATCTGAAATGCGCGAAACTTCGATTGGTGGAAGCCAGTCCATGAAGATTCTCCCTTTTCCTACGTGCACTTCCCCTCTTTTGGTAAGCATCCAGTATCTCAGCAAATGAACATTTCTCTAAGCTTATCCTGTAGCTTATACGTCGTTTGAAAGCTGCTTCAAGGATCCAACGAATAGCTAAGGTTTGTTGACGATCCCTGGCTACAATCCCAGGGACATCATAAATAGTACCCGCTACTCCTACTTTTGCTACTTCGCATATGGGCTTTATATTCTCTACGGCGTCAACCATAAGTTTGATTACATCGCGTTCAGTTCGAGCTGGGCGATGAAAAGTTTGATAAACAATAGCACGAACTCTCGTTCTTTTACCTTCTTTCATGCGAAAATTGACCAACTTCTTGATCAATAGTTTTTGCTCACCATCCAAGCCCCCCATATAGCTGAAAATTTCCGAGCAATTGGAAGCCGCTTTCGATGACGAGGCCGATAAATTTATATTACGCAATCGTTACTGTCCATCTTTATCAGCCAACTCCCCAGTTTCCATCTTTCCTTTTAGAGTTTACCACTCTTCATAGCTTCTTGAACTTTCTTTAGGGTCTTGCTCCCTGAGTTCCAGAGTCTACACTCTCGCGTCATATGGCTCCGCCCCGGAATCATTTTATACCTCTCCTTTTAGTCGAGTTTGTTTCACAACCTCTCCCAACAAGTGGTCGAGTTCCTTTGTACCTTTCCTTTGACCAAGGGGTCCTCGAACCAACCTGTCCTCCCTCAATCTCAAATCGACGACGAGAGATTCTACCACGCTCACTTTTACGTAGCTTCACTTCTTCTTGATCCTGCTCCATTGGAGTTGGTTCATTCAGTGTGTCGCTCCCACTTGCCCCAGGAGGCTGAGTACCTTCGTTCCTCTTCCTCAACTGGTTGATTAGGTGCTCCAAGATCTGGATCTTCTATTTTATAAAACTGGAAGTCTTGACTCGCCCTTCTCTCTCTTTCTGTCCCAAGGCGATGTTCAGTCGCTTTCTTAGGCTTCTTTTCAACTAAAAGCCTGTCGTTCGAAAGCAGTCCACTCCGGCTCAATGGTATTTATTTTATATGGCAAACCTCGGCTAATAGAAAATGGACTTTTAAGATTCCAAGGGGAATCAATCACTATTGATAGGGATCATTGGCTCAAAAGTCACTATTTTGTTCTATAGATCCGACACTCCGTCGTGGGTTTGATGTCTCGATTCAGGCGGAGAGAGCTCTCATGGGCTCGAAAGAGGAGCCATGGACTGGACCAGATCTGATAGAGCTTGGGTAGGTAGATGTTGCCTGGTAGGGCCGATAGTAGTACACTGTGTGGGACCGAGTAAGGGCCCCTCTCAACTCCTACGAGTCGTCCGGCGGAAAAGACTTTCTGAATGGAGTAAAAGAACTTGGGATCGTCGATCTCTTCCTTCAAAATTTTGATGAGGCGATGTCGGTCGATGGTGTGAAAACACTTCCTGATGTCGAATTCTAAAAACCAACGTGGATTCACGTAGAACATCGCGCCACCATATGAACATGGTATATAGGATAAATATGAGGCCCAAACTTAGAAGTCTTGCACCCCCTTGAAATGGGTGTTTAGTTCCTTGGGGGTTGGTCCTCCTGTGCATATATGAGTACACGGAGACACCAACCCATGAACCTCCGGCGGGCGCTTTCCTCCCCTACCCTTGCCAATTCGGCATCGAACCTTCTCCTCCACTCGGCAATTTGCCGATCCCGAATGGAATCAGCTCTTTGACTGAGATCGATGAGGTCCTCAAGCCTTCTAATCTCCTGATCCAGGCGCGCGGTTAATTCCCGACGCCGGCCTGGATCCCTCTCATTTTCGAGGTCCAGCTCCAAACGCTGGACCCGTTCCGAACCCTCCGCGAGTTGGAGATTACGCGCTCGTACAGAGTCGGAACTCTCTATTTGTTCGGCTGCGGAGGGAAGCTCATTGAGAGTAATTTCTTGTGTATCGGGGGCCAGGTCGAGATTAGGAATTACAAATAAGGAGGGGTCGGCATAAAGCCCTAGCCCTATAAGTAAAACGGCCTTCAAAACGTGCAGATACAAAAAGAGCCGCCCCAATTTCGGGGCCACGAAAAGGAAAACCAAATATAGCAGCACTAATGGATTTGAAAAAAGGCTTACCCATATCTTACCATTTCTTCCGAATTGTCCGCTCATAGCACGATGGAAGTGTCCGATTATAGCCCGACGCGCTGCTTTGCGATAGGAATTCCTACCAGCAGACTTTCCTGTACTCAAAGTTAATTGTCTAAGTGCTCTTGCTCTCCCTGTTCTCATTGTCTATCTCGTAATCATTTGATTCCGTCTGACTCCTCCTACTCCTCCTTTCCGATCATCCTTGGTCCTTTTGACATAAGAATCTCGGCCCGCTTTCTCCCCATTAACCAATTACGTTAGGACCACTGAACAAACTTGGTTGACGATGGCCCGAATCTCACCTCAGATGTTCATCTGGCCCTCGTTCTCATTCTTTGTGTTATCACGGGCCCGCTTTAAGAACTTCTTTTTATTTCTAAAATCGGTAATCTCCCCATTGGGGTCGTTTTCCCTTCCGGCCTTCTCATTGTTCCCAATTCGGTTTATTAGCTCTTCCACACATTACCGGTGGCGAAGGCACTCCCCTTATGGGCGGAAATTGCAGCCCCTCTTTCGCTTGGTCAATTAGGGAGCCAATCAGTTCGGCTAACTCCATTTTTTTCTTTCTTACTTCTTCATCTTTTTTTTAGATTAAACTATTCCTGTTGTTCTGGGCAGGTCGAGACGCGGTCGCTTCGAAGAGCTGGCACCGCTTCCATCGCCTCCGACGGAATGAGAACAGCCATCCATAAAAGACATGAAAAAAGAATATAATGGTACAACAATGAAAGCGGCTGCCCAAGTCAGGCTCAACTCCATAAGGGGGCGCTTCATCAACAAGAGAAGGATATTTAGAAAGGCTAGCATAAGAAAAGAAAAAATTAGCTTTCTTATTTATTTATTTTCGCAGAAACATGAGTTGGCTTTTACAGTATCTATAGAATGTAAGAATCATTTTATGCGAGGAATTCTGCGTTGGTGGTAAGTTAGCCGTGAATGGACTCTAACTCTAATGGCTGAGCTAGGTATAGATGCTTACCAACCTCAACATCCCGTGCAATTGAGATTTTGACGTTCCATATAGTTTGAGGAGACACAAGGTTCTAGAGGACCATATCAAAAGAAGAAATTCAGATAAAATCTATCATCGGCTTGGCTTGCTTCCTATGGGTTTTGGGAAGTTTTGGAAGTTGTGAAGGTCTTCTAAGGTAACTCTAGGGCTCGGGGGCCAGGCCAAGCGGAGGTCAACAGAAGGTCAACTCGCTTCAGAAGGCTGGAGGTAACCTAAGATTCCTAAATACAGGGGTCTCATGCATTCCAAGTAGCTGAAAAGTGGCAACTTGGATGTTTGAAAGACCCGCCGGGTTCGCTCGGTTTTTTGAAGGTAAAAATGGTTTTGTAAAAAAGAAAAAAAACTGGAAAAGATAAAGAAAGGTTTGTTAAAGTAAGAATGGTTATGTAAAACTCGTAGACTCACTCACTCGTCTCGTTCATGTATTTACTCGCAGCATTCGCAGCAAACTCGCAGGCAGGAGAGACCTTGAGTCCAGGCCGTTGCATCACCCTCACCTCTGATTCGGTCAATAGAAAGACCAGCACAACTGCTAGTGCTAAGGTGTTTCTCGGAGGGGTGGAGAGAGCAAAGAAGGCTTTGTAGTTGGATCCATTTATGCACTCACTGACCAGATGATATCTCCAATCTCACTTTTTCTCATCGGTCAAAATCAGCGGTTCTTTAAGTTTATTCACTGTTGGTTCTCTAGTTGGCTGGCAAACGGAAACCGAGAGGGGAGAACGAATGGCTCAGGAATCGACTGGTTCCGAGCGGACTCGTGCAGCTGCTGCTTGGATTATCGTAGAATAAGAGGAGCCGTCTTAGGAAAGGAAATGACTAAACTTAAAAAAAAAGACTGATGCCGCCGCTGCGAGGCGAGGGAGTCACTTGTCTGGTCTTGTGGTGCACGTTACGAGAATGAAATGAGGCCCCAGCTCGACTCGAGACCTTCACTCCTTACAACTCCAATAGCGGCGCTGAGCGGCCGGAGATTGATTGAAAAGGCAGCCCAGCCAGCCCGCCTCTTTAGTGATTGTGATCAAGAGCACACACTGGACCTTACCCACTAATCATCATCTCATCTGGCGCGAAGCAAAAAGAGGGAAAAAAAACCTTCCTTCCCAGCCCAGCCGCCCCCCCCCCTAGCCGCCTACCTACTCGTGCTCGTAGCTCGATCGGAGGTCAAGAGCGTGGTCCGGCGGAAAAACATAAGTCGTCCGTATCAAGTAATACGTGAATTGCTCAGTAGTGCTTCGCCACTACCGTAGCTGGCGGAAATAGCTTAATGGTAGAGCATAGCCTTGCCAAGGCTAAGGTTGAGGGTTCAAGTCCCTCCTTCCGCTCCTGGTGTTCGAACTAGTCATTA